GTGTAGCTTAATTTAAAGCATGGCACTGAAGATGCTAAGATGAAAATTAATTTTTTCCGCAAGCATGTAAGGTTTGGTCCTGGCCTTAGTGTTAATTGTAACTAGAATTATACATGCAAGTTTCAGCCCTCCCGTGAGAATGCCCTAATTATCCTATTAAATAATTAGGAGCAGGTATCAGGCACACATGCACGTAGCCCAAGACATCTTGCTAAGCCACTCCCCCAAGGGATTTCAGCAGTAATAAACATTGATTTCATAAGCGCAAGCTTGACTCAGTTAAAGTTAACAGAGTTGGTTAATCTCGTGCCAGCCACCGCGGTTATACGAGTAACTCACATTAACACACCCCGGCGTAAAGAGTGATTAAAGAATGACCTTCAACTACTAAAGTTTAGACCTCATAAAACTGTTATACGTATTCATGAATGAAATAAACAACAACGAAAGTGACTTTACAAATTAAGGAACCTTGATGTCACGACAGTTGGGACCCAAACTAGGATTAGATACCCTACTATGCCCAACCACAAACTTAGACAACACCTCACTATATTGTCCGCCAGAGTACTACAAGCGCTAGCTTAAAACCCAAAGGACTTGGCGGTATCCCATACCCACCTAGAGGAGCCTGTTCTACAACCGATAATCCCCGTTTAACCTCACCACTTCTTGCCATTACCGTCTATATACCGCCGTCGTCAGCCCACCCTGTGAAGGATTAAAAGTAAGCAAAAAGAATAAAACTCCAAAACGTCAGGTCGAGGTGTAGCAAATGAAGTGGGAAGAAATGGGCTACATTTTTTTCCAAAAATATACGAATGGTAAACTGAAAACATACCTAAAGGTGGATTTAGCAGTAAGAGGAGATCAGAATGCTCCCCTGAAATCGGCTCTGGGATAAGCACACACCGCCCGTCACTCTCCTCAAAAATAACTCACCCTTTTCCATAAATATATTTCTTCAACAAGAGGAGGCAAGTCGTAACATGGTAAGTGTACTGGAAAGTGCACTTGGAATCAAAATGTAGCTAAATTAGTAAAGCACCTCCCTTACACCGAGGAGATATCCGCGCAATTCGGATCATTTTGAACCTCAAAGCTAGCCTATATATTAATTCAACTAGATCTTATAAATCCAATCCATGTTACAATTTTTCAACCAAAACATTCTTAACCTTTCAGTATGGGCGACAGAACATTAACCCCAGCGCAATAACTTATGTACCGCAAGGGAAAGCTGAAAAAGAAATGAAACAAATCATTAAAGTACTAAAAAGCAGAGATCATACCTCGTACCTTTTGCATCATGATTCAGCTAGAAAAACTAGGCAAAAAGACCTTAAGTCTATCTCCCCGAAACTAAACGAGCTACTCCGAAGCAGCATTATAGAGCTAACCCGTCTCTGTAGCAAAAGAGTGGGAAGACTTCCGAGTAGCGGTGAAAAGCCTATCGAGTTTAGTGATAGCTGGTTACCCAAGAAAAGAACTTTAGTTCTGCATTAATTTTTCACTATCTAGACAAGACTTGCTCGTCAAAGAAATTTATAAGAATTAATAGTTATTTAGAAGAGGTACAACCCTTCTAAACCAAGACACAACTTCTTAAGGTGGGAAATGATCATAATTATTAAGGTTACCATCCCAGTGGGCCTAAAAGCAGCCACCTGTTAAGTAAGCGTCGCAGCTCTAATCCAACAACTAAACCTTTAATTCAGATATTCATTCACAACCCCCTTTATCCTATTGGGTTATTTTATATTTATATAAAAGAACTTATGCTAAAATGAGTAATAAAGAGAATAAATCTCTCCCGACACAAGTGTACGTCAGAAAGAATTAAATCACTGATAATTAAACGACTCCAAACTGAGGTCATTATATCATTTAATCATCAACTAGAAAACCCTATTCCCCTACTCGTTATCCCTACACAGGAGTGTCATCAGGAAAGATTAAAAGAAAATAAAGGAACTCGGCAAACATAAACTCCGCCTGTTTACCAAAAACATCGCCTCTTGACAAACCATAAGAGGTCCCGCCTGCCCTGTGACAACGTTCAACGGCCGCGGTATTTTGACCGTGCAAAGGTAGCGTAATCACTTGTCTTTTAAATGAAGACCCGTATGAAAGGCATCACGAGAGTTTAACTGTCTCTATTTTCTAATCAATGAAATTGATCTATTCGTGCAGAAGCGAATATAATAACATTAGACGAGAAGACCCTATGGAGCTTCAAACACTTAAATTAATTATGTAACCACCTGCCTCCCAGGAAATAAACAAAACATACAATACTTCTAATTTAACTGTTTTTGGTTGGGGTGACCAAGGGGAAAAACAAATCCCCCTCATCGATTGAGTATTAAATACTTAAAAATTAGAATAACAATTCTAATCAATAAAACATTTATCGAAAAATGACCCAGGATTTCCTGATCAATGAACCAAGTTACCCTAGGGATAACAGCGCAATCCTTTCTCAGAGTCCCTATCGAAGAAAGGGTTTACGACCTCGATGTTGGATCAGGACATCCTAATGGTGCAACCGCTATTAAGGGTTCGTTTGTTCAACGATTAACAGTCCTACGTGATCTGAGTTCAGACCGGAGAAATCCAGGTCAGTTTCTATCTATGAATACACTTTTCCTAGTACGAAAGGACCGGAAAAGTAGGGCCAATGCCACTAGCACGCCCTATTTTCATCTATTGAATATAACTAAAATAGATAAGAAAAGATCACCTAGTGCCCAAAAACAGGGTTGTTGAGGTGGCAGAGCCTGGTAAATGCAAAAGACCTAAGTCCTTTAATCCAGAGGTTCAAATCCTCTTCTCAACTATGCTTCAGCCCATTTTACTCTATTTAATTAATCCCCTTGCCTATATTATCCCAATCCTTTTAGCCACAGCCTTCCTCACATTAATTGAACGAAAAATTCTCGGCTACATACAATTCCGTAAAGGCCCAAATATTGTCGGACCCTACGGTTTACTCCAACCCATCGCAGACGGTCTAAAACTATTCATTAAAGAACCTGTCCGTCCATCGATATCCTCTCCATTTCTATTCTTAATCACCCCCACAATAGCCCTAACACTGGCCCTACTCATATGAATACCCCTCCCTCTCCCTCACTCAATTATCAATCTTAACCTAGGTCTATTATTCATTCTAGCAATCTCAAGCCTTACTGTCTACACTATTTTAGGATCTGGATGAGCATCCAACTCAAAATACGCTCTAATAGGAGCATTACGTGCCGTAGCACAAACCATCTCATACGAAGTAAGCTTAGGTCTTATCCTCTTATCAATAATCGTATTTGCTGGAGGATTTACCCTCCATACATTTAATCTAGCTCAAGAAACTATCTGACTTCTAATCCCAGGTTGACCATTAGCCCTAATATGATACATTTCAACCTTAGCAGAAACTAACCGAGCTCCATTTGACTTAACAGAAGGAGAATCAGAACTAGTATCAGGATTTAACATTGAATATGCAGGGGGCCCATTTGCTCTATTCTTCCTAGCCGAATACACCAATATCCTATTAATAAATACCCTATCAGTTATCTTATTTATAGGAACCTCCTACAACCCTCTCTTCCCACAAATCTCAACACTCAGTCTTATAATAAAAGCTACACTACTAACATTCATCTTCCTATGAATTCGAGCATCTTACCCCCGCTTCCGCTATGATCAACTTATACACTTAGTCTGAAAAAACTTCCTACCCCTCACCTTAGCAATTATTCTATGACATATAGCCCTACCTCTCGCTACATCAAGCCTACCCCCAATCACCTAAGGAAATGTGCCTGAACTAAAGGACCACTTTGATAGAGTGGATAATGAGAGTTAAAACCTCTCCATTTCCTTCTAGAAAAATAGGATTCGAACCTATATCTAAGAGATCAAAACCCTCCGTGTTTCCTATTACACTATTCCCTAGTAAAGTCAGCTAATAAAGCTTTTGGGCCCATACCCCAACCATGTTGGTTAAAATCCTTCCTTTACTAATGAACCCTACTGTATTAACCATCCTAATTTCAAGTCTAGGCTTAGGAACCACTCTTACATTTATTGGATCACACTGACTCCTAGTATGAATAGGCCTTGAAATTAACACCTTAGCCATTACTCCCCTAATAATACGCCAACATCACCCACGAGCAGTAGAAGCCACCACAAAATATTTCATCATTCAAGCAACTGCCTCTGCTCTACTATTATTTGCTAGCATCACAAATGCTTGAACTTCAGGCGAATGAAGTTTAACTGAAATAACTAACCCAGCTTCTGCCACACTAGCATTAACCGCACTTGCCTTAAAAATCGGTCTCGCACCACTACACTTTTGACTACCCGAAGTCCTCCAAGGTTTAGATCTCACTACAGGACTCATCTTGTCAACCTGACAAAAACTAGCCCCATTTGCTATCTTACTTCAATTACATCCCTTACTCAACCCTAATCTATTATTATCCCTCGGAATTCTCTCAACAATTATTGGAGGATGAGGAGGACTTAACCAAACACAATTACGAAAAATCCTAGCCTACTCATCAATCGCAAACCTCGGATGAATAATCACAATTTTACATTATGCTCCTAACCTAACCCTACTTAACCTCATCCTATACATTATCATAACACTTACAACCTTTCTCCTATTTAAAACCTTTAACTCAACCAAAATTAATTCTATTGCCTCATCATCAACCAAATCCCCCCTCCTATCTATCATCACTCTACTAACTCTCCTCTCCCTAGGAGGACTACCTCCACTTTCTGGATTTATACCCAAATGATTAATCCTCCAAGAGCTAACAAAACAAAGTCTATTCATTCCAGCTACCATTATAGCCCTCATAGCTCTCCTTAGTCTATTCTTTTACCTACGTTTATGTTATGCTACAACACTAACTATAAACCCTAACCCAACTAACATATCATCATCTTGACGAACAAAACCCAACCACCCAACCCTTATCCTATTAACCTCAGCAACCCTATCCATCCTCCTCCTCCCCTTAACACCTATAATCTTTATACTCATCCCATAGAAATTTAGGTTAACAATAGACCAAAAGCCTTCAAAGCTTTAAGTAGAAGTGAAAATCCTCTAATTTCTGCTAAGACTTGCAAGACTCTATCTCACATCTTCTGAATGCAACTCAGATGCTTTAATTAAGCTAAAACCTTCTAGACAGGCAGGCCTCGATCCTACAAAATCTTAGTTAACAGCTAAGCGTTTAATCCAACGAACTTCTATCTAAGCTTTCTCCCGCCGCCATAAACAAAGGCGGGAGAAAGCCCCGGGAGGGAACCAACCTCCATCTTTGGATTTGCAATCCAACGTATAACAGCTACTTCAAGGCTTTGATAAGAAGAGGATTTTGACCTCTGTAAACGGAGCTACAATCCGCCGCTTATTCTCAGCCATCTTACCTGTGGCAATTAATCGTTGACTATTTTCTACCAACCACAAAGATATTGGCACCCTTTACCTGATTTTCGGTGCATGAGCAGGTATAGTTGGAACAGCCCTAAGTCTCCTAATTCGAGCTGAACTTGGGCAACCTGGATCACTCTTAGGGGATGATCAGATTTACAATGTAATCGTAACCGCTCACGCTTTTGTAATAATCTTTTTTATGGTCATACCAATTATAATTGGTGGTTTTGGAAATTGACTAGTTCCTTTAATAATTGGTGCACCAGATATAGCCTTCCCACGAATAAATAACATAAGTTTCTGACTTCTTCCACCATCATTCCTTCTTCTCCTCGCCTCAGCTGGAGTAGAAGCTGGAGCAGGTACTGGTTGAACAGTCTACCCTCCATTAGCTAGCAACCTAGCACATGCTGGACCATCTGTTGATTTAGCTATTTTCTCTCTTCACTTAGCCGGTGTTTCATCAATTCTAGCCTCAATTAATTTTATTACAACTATTATTAATATAAAACCACCAGCCATTTCCCAATATCAAACACCATTATTTGTTTGATCTATTCTCGTAACCACTATTCTTCTTCTCCTATCACTTCCAGTTCTTGCAGCAGGGATTACAATATTACTTACAGATCGCAACCTTAATACTACATTCTTTGATCCTGCAGGTGGAGGAGACCCAATCCTTTATCAACATTTATTTTGATTTTTTGGTCATCCTGAAGTTTATATCTTAATTTTACCTGGTTTCGGAATAATCTCACATGTAGTAGCCTATTACTCAGGTAAAAAAGAACCATTCGGGTATATGGGTATAGTTTGAGCAATAATAGCAATTGGTCTACTTGGTTTTATTGTATGAGCCCATCATATATTCACAGTAGGAATAGATGTAGATACTCGAGCCTATTTCACCTCTGCAACAATAATCATTGCTATCCCTACAGGTGTTAAAGTCTTTAGCTGATTAGCAACTCTTCATGGAGGATCTATTAAATGAGATACTCCTCTACTCTGAGCTTTAGGATTTATTTTCCTTTTTACAGTAGGTGGTTTAACAGGAATTGTCCTAGCTAACTCCTCATTAGACATTGTTCTTCATGATACTTATTATGTAGTAGCTCACTTCCACTATGTTCTTTCAATAGGAGCAGTATTTGCCATTATAGCAGGCCTTATTCACTGATTCCCCCTAATCTCTGGCTTTACTCTCCATCAAACCTGAACAAAAATCCAATTTACAGTTATATTTATTGGAGTAAACTTAACCTTCTTCCCTCAACACTTCCTAGGTCTCGCAGGTATACCACGACGATACTCAGATTACCCAGACGCATATACCCTATGAAACGCAATTTCATCAATTGGCTCCTTAATTTCTCTCGTTGCTGTAATCATATTACTATTCATCATTTGAGAAGCATTTGCCTCAAAACGAGAAGTACTATCCGTTGAACTTCCACATACAAATGTAGAATGACTACACGGTTGTCCTCCTCCTTATCATACCTACGAAGAACCAGCATTTGTTCAAGTCCAACGACCCTCTTTTTAACAAGAAAGGAAGGAATTGAACCCCCATATGCTGGTTTCAAGCCAACCACATCACCACTCTGTCACTTTCTTTATAAGATACTAGTAAAATATATTACACTGCCTTGTCGGGACAGAATTGTGAGTTAAACTCTTACGTATCTTATTTTACAATGGCACACCCCTCACAATTAGGATTTCAAGATGCAGCCTCCCCAGTTATGGAAGAACTTATTCATTTCCACGACCACACATTAATAATTGTATTCTTAATTAGCACCCTAGTTCTCTATATTATTACAGCAATAGTCACAACTAAACTTACAAATAAATACATTCTTGATTCTCAAGAAATCGAAATCGTTTGAACCATCTTACCTGCTATTATCCTCATTATAATTGCTCTCCCATCACTACGAATCTTATATCTCATAGACGAAATCAATGATCCACATCTAACCATTAAAGCTATAGGCCATCAATGATACTGAAGTTATGAATATACAGATTATGAAGACCTAGGGTTTGATTCTTATATAATTCAAACTCAAGACTTAACTCCAGGCCAATTCCGTTTATTAGAAACAGACCACCGTATAGTAGTACCTATAGAATCACCTATTCGAGTTCTAGTATCAGCAGAAGATGTTCTACACTCATGAGCTGTTCCAGCTTTAGGCGTAAAAATAGATGCTGTTCCAGGACGACTTAACCAAACCGCCTTTATTGTTTCACGTCCTGGCATCTATTATGGCCAATGTTCAGAAATTTGTGGTGCTAATCACAGCTTTATACCTATCGTAGTAGAAGCAGTTCCCTTAGAACACTTCGAAACCTGATCTTCATCAATACTAGAAGAAGCCTCATTAAGAAGCTAAACTGGGCCTAGCATTAGCCTTTTAAGCTAAATATTGGTGATTCCCAACCACCCTTAATGATATGCCTCAATTAAACCCTAACCCATGATTTTTAATCTTATTATTCTCATGAATTATCTTTCTTACTATCCTGCCAAACAAAATTACAAATCATCTATTCAACAATGACCCAACGCTAAAAAGTACTGAAAAACCTAAACCAAACCCCTGAAATTGACCATGATCATAAGCTTCTTCGACCAATTCTTAAGCCCATCACTTATTGGAATCCCCCTTATCGCCCTAGCAATCTTAATTCCATGATTAACCTTCCCAACCCCAACTAACCGATGATTAAGTAACCGATTAATTACTCTCCAAGCCTGATTCATTAACCGCTTTGTTTATCAACTTATACAACCAATCAACCTTGGAGGACATAAATGAGCTATATTACTAACAGCCCTAATACTATTCCTAATCACCATTAACCTCTTAGGTCTTCTCCCATATACATTTACCCCTACAACACAACTTTCTCTTAATATAGCATTTGCCCTCCCATTATGACTTACAACTGTATTAATTGGTATATTAAACCAACCTACAATTGCATTAGGCCACCTTCTTCCAGAAGGAACACCAACCCCTTTAATTCCAATTCTTATTATTATCGAAACTATTAGCCTATTTATTCGGCCATTAGCCTTAGGAGTCCGACTAACTGCTAACTTAACAGCAGGCCATCTTCTAATACAATTAATTGCTACCGCAGCATTTGTTCTCTTAACTATCATACCAACTGTAGCCTTATTAACTTCTATTATCCTATTCTTATTAACAATTCTAGAAGTAGCTGTAGCAATAATCCAAGCATATGTATTCGTCCTCCTATTAAGTTTATACCTACAAGAAAACGTATAATGGCTCACCAAGCACACGCATACCACATAGTTGACCCAAGCCCATGACCCTTAACAGGAGCTACTGCTGCCCTTCTTATAACATCAGGTTTAGCTACCTGATTCCATTTCCACTCACTTCTTCTCCTTTATTTAGGATTAACCCTTCTTTTCCTAACAATAATTCAATGGTGACGTGACGTTATTCGAGAAGGAACATTCCAAGGCCATCATACCCCTCCTGTACAAAAAGGTCTTCGTTATGGGATAATCTTATTTATTACATCAGAAGTTTTCTTCTTCTTAGGTTTTTTCTGAGCCTTCTATCATTCCAGCCTTGCACCAACCCCCGAACTAGGGGGATGTTGACCACCAACAGGAATTAATCCTCTAGACCCATTCGAAGTCCCACTCTTAAATACTGCAGTACTTTTAGCTTCAGGAGTAACCGTAACTTGAGCTCATCATAGTTTAATAGAAGGTAATCGAAAAGAAGCAATTCAAGCCCTTACTTTAACTATCATCCTAGGAGTTTACTTCACATCCCTTCAAGCCATAGAATATTACGAAGCACCATTCACTATTGCCGACGGAGTCTATGGAACAACATTTTATGTTGCCACAGGATTTCATGGCCTCCACGTTATTATTGGTTCAACATTTCTAGCAGTTTGTCTTATACGACAAGTCCAATATCACTTTACATCAGAACATCACTTCGGCTTCGAAGCCGCAGCATGATACTGACATTTTGTAGATGTAGTGTGATTATTCCTTTATGTATCCATCTATTGATGAGGCTCATAATTACTTTTCTAGTATAAATTAGTACAAGTGATTTCCAATTACTTAATCTTGGTTAAAACCCAAGGAAAAGTAATGAACCTCATCATGTCGTCTGTCGCGACCACGGCCCTGATTTCCCTAATCCTCGCTTTAATCGCATTTTGATTACCGTCACTAAACCCAGATAATGAAAAATTATCTCCCTATGAATGTGGTTTCGACCCATTAGGAAGTGCCCGCCTTCCCTTTTCCCTACGTTTCTTCTTAGTAGCAATCTTATTCCTCCTATTTGATTTAGAAATTGCCCTCTTACTACCACTACCCTGAGGAAACCAATCATTAACACCACTCTCCACACTTCTTTGAACCACAATTATTCTAATTTTACTTACCCTAGGCCTCATCTACGAATGATTCCAAGGAGGACTTGAATGAGCAGAATAGATGTTTAGTCCAAATTAAGACCGCTAATTTCGGCTTAGCAAATTATGGTGAAAATCCATAAACATCTTATGTCTCCTATATATTTTAGTTTCACCTCAGCATTCATCCTAGGCTTAATAGGCCTCGCATTCAACCGCTCACATCTTTTATCCGCCCTCCTATGCCTTGAAGGTATAATACTTACCCTATTCATTGCCACCGCTATCTGATCCATAACATTAAACTCTACCTCTAGCTCCATTATCCCTATAATCCTCTTAACATTTTCTGCTTGCGAAGCTAGCACAGGATTAGCCATCTTAGTTGCTGCTTCTCGTTCACATGGTTCTGACAAACTACAAAACCTCAACCTACTCCAATGCTAAAAATTTTAATTCCAACAATCATACTATTTCCAACTACCTGATTTTCTCATAAAAAATGACTATGAACTACTACCTCTACCCATAGTCTCCTTATTGCTACAATAAGTCTATTCTGATTTAAATGAAACTCAGATATTGGCTGAGACTTTTCTAACCAATATTTAGCCATTGATCCCTTATCTACTCCACTACTCATCCTTACATGCTGACTCTTACCGCTAATAATCCTAGCTAGCCAAAATCACATCTCTCCAGAACCTTTAGCCCGACAACGAACCTACATTACCCTCCTAATTTCCCTACAATTTTTTCTCATCATAGCCTTCTCTGCAACAGAAATAATCTTATTTTACATCATATTCGAAGCTACACTTATCCCAACACTCATTATTATTACACGATGAGGTAATCAAACAGAACGCTTAAATGCAGGAACTTATTTTCTATTCTATACCTTAATTGGGTCCCTTCCATTACTTATTGCCCTATTATCCATACAAAATAACCTTGGCACCCTCTCAATATTTATTATTCAACATTCTCAACACATTAACCTCTATTCATGAACAGACAAATTCTGATGAACCGCCTGCATTATTGCCTTCCTTGTTAAAATACCACTCTACGGAGTACATCTCTGACTACCAAAAGCCCACGTTGAAGCTCCAATCGCTGGCTCAATAATCCTAGCTGCCGTATTACTAAAACTAGGAGGTTACGGAATAATACGAATCATTATTATACTTAACCCCCTCACCAAAGAAATAGCTTATCCATTCTTAATCCTAGCTATCTGAGGTATCGTAATAACTAGCTCTATCTGCTTACGACAAACAGATTTAAAATCTCTTATCGCCTATTCCTCAGTTAGCCATATAGGCCTTGTCGCAGCAGCTATCCTCATCCAAACCCCATGAAGTTTTGCAGGAGCAACAACACTAATAATTGCCCATGGTTTAATCTCATCAGCTTTATTCTGTCTAGCCAATACTAACTATGAACGTATTCACAGCCGAACCCTTCTATTAGCTCGAGGAATCCAAATTATCCTCCCACTTATAGCAACCTGATGATTTCTCGCTAATCTCGCCAACCTTGCTCTACCCCCATCTCCAAACCTTATAGGAGAACTTTTCATCATTACATCACTATTTAACTGATCTAACTGAACCTTAATCCTCACAGGCTCCGGAGTATTAATCACAGCCTCTTACTCCCTCTACATATTCCTTATAACTCAACGAGGAACAACACCTAACCATCTTCTCTCACTTAACCCCTCCCACACACGAGAACATCTCCTCCTTAATCTCCATATTATGCCCGTACTATTACTAATCCTTAAGCCAGAACTTATCTGAGGCTGAACATTCTGTATTTATAGTTTAACTAAAACATTAGATTGTGGTTCTAAAGACAAAAGTTAAAACCTTTTTATCTACCGAGAGAGGTCCGGGACACGAAGATCTGCTAATTCTTCTTATCATGGTTCGAGCCCATGACTCACTCAGCCCTTGAAAGATAACAGTAATCTATTGGTCTTAGGAACCAAAAACCCTTGGTGCAACTCCAAGCAAGAGCTATGAATATTATCTTTAACTCATCCTTCCTTTTAATCTTTATTATCCTTACCTTCCCATTAATCTCCTCTCTTTCACCCAAAGAACTCAAACCAAACTGATCTTCCTTATATGTAAAAACTGCCGTAAAAATCTCCTTTTTCATTAGCCTAATCCCTTTATTTATTTTTCTCGACCAAGGTTTAGAATCAATCATTACCAACTGAAACTGAATAAATATAGGCCCATTTGACATTAACATAAGCTTCAAATTCGATTTATATTCAATCATCTTTACACCCGTAGCTTTATATGTTACCTGATCCATTCTCGAATTTGCTCTCTGATATATACATTCTGACCCTAACATAAACCGCTTCTTCAAATATCTCCTACTATTCCTAATCTCAATAATCATCCTAGTTACTGCCAATAACATATTCCAATTATTTATTGGCTGAGAAGGAGTTGGAATCATATCTTTCTTACTCATTGGCTGATGATATAGCCGAGCAGACGCTAATACAGCAGCACTACAAGCCGTCATCTATAACCGAATTGGTGATATTGGACTAATCCTAAGCATAGCCTGACTAGCCACCAACCTCAACTCATGAGAAATCCACCAACTCTTCATTCTATCAAAAAACAAAGACCTAACCTTACCCCTCCTCGGTCTTGTATTAGCTGCAGCCGGAAAATCAGCACAATTTGGTCTACACCCATGACTACCCTCAGCCATAGAAGGTCCCACACCAGTATCAGCATTACTCCATTCAAGCACAATAGTTGTAGCAGGTATCTTCCTTTTAATTCGCCTACACCCTCTCATCCAAGACAACAAACTAATCCTAACAACCTGCTTATGTCTAGGAGCACTTACTACTCTCTTCACAGCCTCATGCGCTCTAACCCAAAATGATATCAAAAAAATCGTTGCTTTCTCAACATCAAGTCAACTAGGATTGATAATAGTCACTATTGGCCTCAACCAACCCCAACTAGCCTTCCTCCACATCTGTACTCATGCTTTCTTTAAAGCAATACTCTTCCTCTGCTCCGGATCAATTATCCACAGCCTTAATGACGAACAAGACATCCGAAAAATAGGAGGTCTCCACAAACTTTTACCACTTACCTCAACCTCCCTAACAATTGGTAGCCTAGCTCTTACAGGCATACCATTCCTATCAGGCTTTTTCTCAAAAGACGCCATCATTGAATCCATAAACACTTCCCACTTAAACGCCTGAGCCCTAATCCTAACCCTAGTAGCAACATCCTTTACAGCTATTTACAGTCTCCGTCTTATCTTTTTTGCACTAATAAACTACCCCCGATTCAATACACTCTCTCCAATCAATGAAAATAATCCATCAGTAATTAATCCCATCAAACGCCTTGCTTACGGAAGCATTATTGCCGGCCTAATCATTACTCTCAATCTCACCCCAACAAAAACTCAAATCATAACTATATCCCCCTTACTCAAACTATCAGCCCTCTTAGTCACAATTTCAGGCCTCCTCCTAGCTCTCGAACTTACTAACCTTACCAACTCCTATTTCAAAATTAACCCCACACTCCATCCTCACCACTTCTCTAATATATTAGGTTACTTCCCCTCCATTATTCACCGACTTTTCCCAAAAACTAGCCTAAACTGAGCCCAATATATCTCAACACACCTAATTGACCTAACCTGAAGTGAAAAAATTGGACCTAAAAGTAACCTCATCCAACAAACACCCCTCATTAAATTATCTACTAAACCCCAACAAGGTTTCATCAAAACTTACCTAACACTCCTATTCCTAACATTAACCTTAATCACCCTAATCATCTCCACCTAACTACTCGTAAAGCACCTCAAGATAAACCTCGAGTCAACTCTAACACTACAAATAAAGTTAATAACAACACCCAACCCCCTAAAACTAATATTCAACCCCCATTAGAGTACAACAAAGCAATTCCCCAAAAATCTCCTCGCACCATATCCAAACTATTCATCTCCTCTATTCCAGTTCAATATAAACCCCACCCTTCAACTATAAAATATTTACCAACCACAAAAAGCCCTATCAAATAAAACCCAACATATAATAACACCGACCAATCCCCTCATGCCTCCGGATAAGGCTCCGCAGCAAGAGCCGCAGTATAAGCAAAAACTACCAACATCCCTCCCAAATAAATTAAAAATAAAACCAATGACATAAAAGATCCACCATGCCCTACTAACAAACCACATCCAACCCCCGCAGCAACAACTAAACCTAAAGCAGCATAATAAGGAGAAGGATTAGATGCTACACCTATTAAACCTAAAATTAAACCAATTATTATCACAAACATAAAATATACCATTATTCCTACCTGGACTCTAACCAAGACTAATAACTCGAAAAACTATCGTTGTTTATTCAACTATAAGAACTAATGGCCATTAACATCCGAAAAACCCACCCACTTTTAAAAATTATAAACCACGCCCTAGTTGACCTACCTGCCCCATCCAATATTTCATTATGATGAAACTTTGGCTCACTTCTAGGACTATGCCTAATCATCCAAATTCTCACAGGACTCTTCCTAGCCATACACTATACCGCAGACATCTCTATAGCCTTCTCCTCAGTAATCCATATCTGTCGCGACATTAACTATGGCTGACTTATTCGTAATATCCATGCTAATGGAGCCTCATTATTCTTCATCTGTGTCTACCTCCATATTGCTCGAGGACTATACTACGGCTCCTACCTCTATAAAGAAACATGAAACATTGGCGTAATTCTTCTCTTCCTACTAATAGCAACAGCCTTCGTCGGCTATGTCCTACCATGAGGACAAATATCCTTCTGAGGGGCTACAGTCATTACCAACCTCCTATCCGCATTTCCCTATATTGGAGACATATTAGTACAATGAATCTGAGGGGGCTTCTCAGTAGACAATGCCACCCTTACACGCTTCTTTGCCTTCCACTTCCTACTCCCATTCCTAATCTTAGCCCTAACAGTCATTCACCTTTTATTCCTTCATGAAACAGGCTCTAACAATCCTCTAGGCATTAACTCCGACGCAGATAAAATCTCATTTCACCCATACTTCTCTTACAAAGACCTACTTGGCTTCTTCATCATAATCCTCTCCTTAGCCGCATTAGCCTTATTTACACCTAACCTTTTAGGAGATGCCGAAAACTTTATCCCAGCAAACCCACTTGTTACCCCACCCCACATCAAACCCGAATGATACTTCTTATTCGCCTACGCAATTTTACGCTCAATTCCTAATAAACTAGGAGGAGTCCTGGCTCTCCTATTCTCCATCTTTATCCTCATATTAGTTCCCCTCCTCCACACCTCCAAACAACGAAGCACCATCTTTCGACCTATAACACAAATCTTCTTCTGACTTCTCGTAGCTAATTCAATTATTTTAACTTGAATTGGAGGCCAACCAGTAGAACAACCATTTATTATAGTAGGACAAATCGCCTCAATCTCCTACTTTTCCTTATTCCTTATTATTATACCATTCACTAGCTGATGTGAAAACAAAATCCTCAGCCTAAACTAGTTTTGGTAGCTTAACTAAAAAGCGTCGACCTTGTAAGTCGAAGACCGAGGGTGCAAACCCCTCCCAAAACATATCAGGGAAAGGAGGGTCAAACTCCTGCCCTTGGCTCCCAAAGCCAAGATTCTGCCTAAACTGCCCCCTGATTGCTATTATAGCGTATAAATGTCAAATTATAAAAATTTGATTTTTGTACGCCAGAGTGACATATTAATGATATAGCCCACATACCTTAATATACCACATAATACCCTCATTCCATAATAGCTATAACAGATATTATACTAGTATATTACATATACTATGCTTAATACTCATTAGTCGATATTCCACTATATCATTACATACTATGTTTAATCCACATTAATCTACTATCAGCTATTTCATTACATTAAGTTATTTAACCCTCATTAACCTATAATCAATAATTTCATAGCATAATATTTTTCACTTAACCCTACTTTACATAGTATTATTTAATGCCGTTGGTAAGAAATCCCCATTAACCTAATAAATGAAAAAAATTGTACGGTTTGTGGTACATTACTGTTTTATCCCCTACTATTGATCAAACCTGACATTTGATTATGCTCGAACTTCATATAATCCTTGATCGTATCAAGAATGCCAGTCCTCTAGTTCCCTTTAATGGCATATTTATCCTTGATCGTCTCAAGATTTATCTTCCGCCCTGTTTTTTTAGTTCGGTATGAAGCAAATCGCTATTCCCCGGAAGGGCTCATCTGGTTCATTAAGGTAAACTTGAGCTATCCTCGACACTTATCTTATCATATCTCATTACTTATCATTCAGGAGATTAGATTGTCAAACTCACCATTACTGAAAGGCATGGGAAATAGCAGGTTATGAAGGGCCAGTTTGGTTTTTTTGATTAATGCGGCAAACGAGTAGAAAAAACATTGTGATTAACCCCCTCGGAAAGAAACCTCCTATAATAGTGCGTGTACAGTGCATTTCATTATTCTAACACATTCTTCACTTTATCTGGCATAATTATTTCTATTATTAGAGTCACCCCGGGTTTGGAAAAAAAAATCAAACCTTTTCAAAAAAAAAGTTTTTTCGGTAAAAACCCCCCTCCCCCTTAATATACACGGTTGTCTCGAAAAACCCCTAAAACGAGGGCCGACGTATATTCTTCCATAGAATTGTTGTGATAATTTTTCTATATATAGTGTAACAATGTGATGCTA